GGATACACATCCTATGGATCCATAGGATTGGTGTATTCTTTTCTATCTCGTACTTTCGGATCATGAATCGAGTTAAATATCACATTTGACTCATCCTATATACTGTCCCTTTCGTTCCGTGTTGGAATAGAAACTTATTAGTAGACAATATCCTACGAGAAAAGTTTTTCAAATTTATATAGGAGAGAAAAACGATTTCTTTTTTCGATGTGAATTTGACACAACATGAGAGAAACTACTAATTAATTTAATTAATATTGTTTTTTTTTTAGAATTTCAAAAAAAATTGAGTGGATTCTGATTTCATATATATATACTTATTTTCTATATTCTTTTTTCAACAGTCATATTGAGAAGATTGTATCAAAGAATTGACAAGAGTGTATCAAAGAAATATAATTCGATCGTGAATAGAAAAAAAGGATCTATTTTTTTACGTTCTATAGATTTGGTTTTTTTCATCGGATCTGTTCATTTTGATGTTCCTAATCAATTAGATTTATTTATTCTATTTTATTTTAATAGAATGTTTTTTTTTTTTTTGTAGAATTGAATTCTTTATCTTTATTTTGATTTTGATTGTATCTACACATCCTATTTTATTAGTTTTTATTAATCATAGGGGTTGCTAACTCAACGGTAGAGTACTCGGCTTTTAAGTGCGACTCGATTTTTTTACACATTTATATGAAGCAAAAGATTCGTCCATACCATAAATAAAGTTTGCAAGACCACGACTGATCCAGAAAGGAATGAATGGAAAAAGCAGCATGTCGTATCAATGGAGAATTCTAAGAATATTTTATTTTTATCGGATCTGGTCCAAAACCTTGCTTGAATTCTTGTCTCGGAACAAACAAATTTCAAAGTTGGGTTGAATTAATAGATGGATAGGGCCCACTGTCTCCAATGATAGGAAAAAAAAAGCAACGAGCTTTCGTTCTTAATTTGAATGATTCCCCAATCTAATTAGACGTTAAAAATATATTAGTGCTTGGGACGGGAAAATATTATCCTATGATCGGATTATTTTTTTATTTTTCTTATGAGTCCTAATTATTAGCTTTTTTCATTGTGAAATGGAGATAAATGTGTATAAAAAAAAAGAGTATATTGATAAAGAAATTTTTTGTTTCCAAAATCAAAAGAGCGATTGGGTTGATAAAATAAAGGATTTCTAACCATTCTGTTATCCTAGAATAAATATAAAACAATTAGATGGAAAAAGAGGGGAGCGAGAGTCCGCCGATGATGTTTTCGGGGTTTTCTATCTTAGCGTATTTCTTAGTATATCTAAGCGGATTTCTTAGGATAATAGAATACCCTGTTTTGACTGTATCGCACTATGTATCATTTGATAACCTCATAATTCCCTATTCCTGTCTGAAATCTAATTAAAAAAATGGAGGAATTTCAAGGATATTTCGAACTAGATAAATCTCGGCAACATGACTTACTATACCTATACCCCGTTCTCTTTCGAGAGTATATTTATGCACTTGCTTATGATCATGGTTTAAATAGGTTGGAAAATTCTCGTTATGACAATAAATCTAGTTTATTAATTGTAAAACGTTTAATTACTCGAATGTATCAACAGAATCACTTTCTTTTTTCCCCTAATGATTCTAACAAGATTTTTCTTGGGGGGTACAACAATAATTTTTATTTACAAAGACTATCAGAGGGATTTGCCCTTATTGTGGAAATTCCCTTTTCCCTACAATTAGTCTCTTCTTTAGAAGGGTCCGAAGTTTTGAAATCTTATAATTTAAGATCAATTCATTCAATATTTCCTTTTTTAGAAGATAAATTTCCTTATTTAAATTATATGTTAGATGTACAAATACCTTACCCAATTAATTTTGAACTCTTGGTTCAAACCCTTCGCTACTGCTTGAAAGATATCTATTTTTTTCATTTATTAAGGCTCTTTCTTCACCAGTATCGCAATTGGAATAGGAATAGTCTCTTTTTTTTTTTTCAAAAAAATTGGATTTCTAGTTTTTCAAAAACTAATCCAAGATTCTTCCTGTTCCTATATAATTTCTATATATTTGAATACGAATCCATCTTCCTTTTTCTCCGTAAAAAATCCTCTCATTTACGATTAACACACTTCCGAGTCTTTTTTGAGAGAATAGATTTCTATGGAAAAATGGAACATCTTGGAAAAGTCTTTGCTAATTATTTTTCAGTCACCCTATGGTTCTTCAAGGATCCTTTCATGCATTATGTTCGATATCAGGGAAAATTTGTTTTGTCTTCAAAGAGTTCGTTTTTTTTGATGAATAAATGGAAATATTTTTTTATAAATTTCTGGCAATTTCATTTTTGTGTTTGGTCGCAACCACGAAGGATTCATCTAAATCAATTATATGAGTATTCATTTGACTTTTTAGCCTACTTTTTAAGTGTGCAGTTAAATCTTTCGGTGGTTCGAAGTCAAATGCTAGAAAATTCATTTCTAATAGAAAGTGTTATAAAAAAGCTTGATACA